GTATCCCCCTTTTTCTTTTCGTATAATTTTTTTTACTATACCTGTTGCTGTAGCATTATAAACATTATTATTACTCTTGCTCCCGTCGGGATAAATCTGACCCCTTCCCCTGTTCCCGCCTAAGTATATAGGATATTTTAAGAAGTGAACATCTCTCGTAATAGCGGGGTCTGGAGAAAGAATAGGAAAGGTAATTTCACTATATTTCTGACCAGGAACGGGGCCTACCACAAGAATATTTTTTTTTGTGGGACGATAGCTTTGAAAAGACAGATTACCTATCTTTTCTTTAATCTCGGGCGAAATACGATCGGGAGGGGCCAATTCAAAACCCTCTGGTAAAATAAGAACAGCCCCCACATTCAAAGCCCCCTTTTTACCATTAGCAAGAACTTGTTTCACTTGCATATCATAAGGAATTCGAACAACTGCTTCAAATACAGTATCGGGAAGTACCGTTTGTGGAACCTCAATATCTACGGGCTTATTAGCTAAATGGCAATTGGCACATACAATACGGCCGGTTGCTTCTCGCGGATTTTCATAACCCTGCTGGGCAAAAATAGGATATGCATTTGAAATGGGTGCTCGAATTATGATATATATCATGAGCAATACGGAAATGGATCGAGTAATCGCTTCCTTTATCCAAGAAAAAGCATTTCTAGTTTGCATGGTCCAATCATTGATCCTGAAAATATTTACAATAAGATTAGGTAGGTTACTTACATAGTTCCCTATCCATGATTCTGCTATTTACTGAAATCATTTTCCTAGAAGATAGGAAGAATACGAGTAGAAAGAAAAAGAATAAGTAAGATTTTGAATGTTTCGCTTTTATATACAAAAAACAAATTGGATCAGTGGATCATTTTTTCAGTCATTCATTGAATGATAAATCACTACAAGCGACGGAGATACCCGATTTAAATAACGGAAAATCCAGTATTTAAAAATTGTATCTAAAATGACTGGAAAAGTGGAAACAAGACCGGATATGATTTGATCATTCTGAGTAAATCCAAAATCTTTATAGACAGAACCAATCATTAGTTCCCAACCATGAGTTGAATGGAATCCTATACATAAATCAGTTAATAAAAGAATAGAAAAAGCTTTTATTGTGTCACTTAAGTTATATAGAAATTCTTGAACCCACGAGTTAAGAATAATGAGTTGTTGATTACCCAGAATAGAATAACCACTTAGAATAAGGAAACAGATCATATTTGTCGAGAAGTGCAAAATCGTATGGATACAATCTTGGTTGTGCGTCTTGATCAATTGGATGGTTTCTTTGTAGATTCCGATACGAAGGTTTTGTAAACGTGTTTCGGGGTATTCCTTTAGCATTTCCTCCAAGAGGAACAGTTCCTCGAACTCTATAAATTTCTTTAAAATAGTTTTTTCTTGAATGATATTCAAGAAAATCTCGGATTGTTTAGTATTCCACCAATTTGTAACCCAAGATTCCAGACTTTTCTTAAATAGAAAAGAGATGCACCAGGGCAAAAAGACTATGGATGTAAGACATAGAAGGGGAATGAATGCTTTCTTTTTTGCCATTTTTCGTCTTTAATGAACTCAGCTTCATCTCATTTGTCAACTATATATGATAATAATCTTTCTATCAAGCATAAGTTCTATTCCAAGTAATAGAGCCTATCTATATATCCATTTCTAATTTCTTCAGAGAAATGGATAATCTATTCTCGCTTTTTTTATTTGTGATTCGGAAGTTAGTTCTTTCCTTTCATTTGAAAAAAAGAATACAAAAGAATACAGAAATCAAATAAGAAAAGAATCCACTGCCAATTCGAATGAAGAAGAAAAATATTGTTTCAAAAGCTATCAATTAAAAATTGATAAAATTCGAAAAAGAAATGCTTTCTTAGAGAAAGCATTTCTTTTTCGAATTTTTTTTATACAATTATTTCCAATGGTACATCCAAGAATGCGGCCAAGTCCGAAGCTGTTTCGAAAACGCTGGCGCGCGGAGTCCTATCATAATAAACATCAACAGGAGTCAATGGAATGGCCCCCTGTTCTCTGGTGTACATATAAAGGACACCAGTACGAGGTTCTGGGTTAGCGTAAAATTGGAGGGCCAGAATATCTTCTACACGGACGTGGGAAAGAATACAACGATTTTCTCCAGGAAATCCGTAACGAAAAAACCACACCATTCCAATTTGATTATCGTAAAGATTATAACCACTACCCACATTCCAAAAAATTAGAATCCACCAATGAAAACTTACAAAGAGACCCGCGATTCCATAGAAAGTCAGCGTGGCCCCTTGTGGCAAAAAGGGAACTACAAATTCGGACGAATTGAAAGAGAAAAAATTCCTACCATAAAAACTGGAAGCTGAAATAAATAAAACCCCTAATGAACCTAAAAGAGTGAAAGAAGCCCAGAAGAAATTGATTGGTTTTCGGGCCCCTGGTATAGTGTAGATCCATGTGTGTTCTTGTTCTTGGTAGCGACGCATAAGGTGTCCTGACCCCCCAAAAATGTGTTGTTGAACATGAACCAAGAAACCAGCTGTTACAATTAAGACTAGCCCCACTAAAGGCAAAAAAACATCTACCATAAGCATAAAATGGTACCTCAATTTTATATTAGTACCTGTTCTTTTTTGTTGATTGTTAGATTAAATCCTCCTAATCTTATTAAGGCTTATATGATATTAGTATTTTCCTTTTCTCTTGTTTTTTTTATGGAATAGTTATAAAAAATGGAACAGAATAACAAATCCAAGAAAATAAATTTCACTTTATCTAAAAAAAAAATATATGAGATTTGTCCCTACTGCCCGTATCTAAAAAATCTTGTTTTTTTGAACATAAAGAAATAAAGAAGCCATTGCAATTGCTGGAAATACAAGGCCCACTAAAGGAACAAAAACGGAAGGTAAGTTTATCATAAAATGGTACCTCAATCTTATATTTGTACCTGTTCTTTTTTGTTGATTGTTAGATTAATATTTTTGTTATATTAATTTCATATTTTGATTATTATTATCTTGTAAGAAAGATAGTCTATAATCATTCGAATTCATATTCATATAGACTTATACTAAGTCTATTGAAAAAATTATACTAAGTGAAGTCTAGCTAAATGAATATATATGACTATCCAGATAATAAACTAATATATATATTATACTCTATACTATAGAGTGAGTATACATAATAAGTATAGAATATAAAAAAATCAATAATCAAAAAAATGAATAAGATTTCTTAAGAATCAAAAGCACAAAATAGAATAATTATTAAATATTAAGGAATGTAGAACTAAATAACTGGATGAATTTCGCCCTCTATCTCTACAAGAAACATGTGTATGATAATACACCTTTTTATTATTCTTAGTCTTTTTCTATTATTATCTTATTACTTTGCTCTTGTGTGTTATAATTTGATTTTATTTGAAGTTCAAAATTGAAAAAAAAGGATTTTAGGGTCTGCTTTCTTTTTCATTTTGAGTCAAAGGAAAGAAACCATGGAACTGAAATAACTCAGTTAGAACCTCCTTTAAAAGATTACGTGGTACAATTGAATCAAATAAGCCCTTTTGGAATAAAAATTCAGCTGATTGTGAACCTTCGGGCACTTCCTTATTCAACGTTTGTTCAATGACTCTTTTACCCGCAAATGCAATGTAAGCATTTGGTTCAGCAATAATGATATCTCCCAACATGCCAAAACTAGCTGTCACCCCACCAGTAGTAGGAGATGTAAGTATCGATACATAGAATAACTTTTGATTGATTTGATAATCATATAAAGCAGAAGAGATTTTAGCCATTTGCATTAAGCTCAAACTTCCTTCTTGCATACGCGCTCCTCCGGACGCACATACTATAATAAGAGGTAAAAGTTGATTGGTAGCATATTCGATCAACCGGGTTATTTTCTCACCCACTACGGATCCCATACTACCCCCCATAAACTGAAAATCCATAATACCAATTGCTACAGGAATACCGTTTAGTTGACCTGTGCCTGTTTGAACAGCCTCCATTAATCCTGTTCTTTTTTGATAAGAATCAAGACGGTTTTGATAGGGTTCCTCTTCCGAATGAAATTCAATGGGATCCAGAGAAACCATGTCTTCATCCATAGGATTCCAAGTACCTGGATCAATCGAAAGTTCGATTCTATCTGAACTGCTCATTTTCAAATGATATCCACAGTGTTCACAAATATTCATTTTTGATTTCAAGATTTTCTTATAATTTAATCCATAACAATTTTCGCACTCAATCCACAAATGCTTATATTTTTGAGTCTCATCGAGATCATTAGAACCTTCTCTTTTTGTAAAATCACTATCATTTGTATTTGCCTCATTCGTGCTAGTTATTATACTAGTACTCTTGCTTTCACCACTATTTCTGACCTTACCATAAATGTAACTATTAAACTCACTGTCATTGTATTTGTCACTATCACCTAAAATGTAACTATCAATACAGATTTGAGAACGAAGATAACTCTCAATGCAACTATTAATGTTATTATTCCAATTCGATTTCGTATCATACATGGAATAATCATCATCACTCTTAGAGCCATTCTTCAAATAGCTAGAATTCTTATAACTAGAGAAAAAACTTTCTGGTTCATTTAGAAAAGAATGATCATTGTCAATTTCCAAAATGTGATTTTCAATAGCAAAATATATGGAATAACTCTTCCTCTTACTATCCATAACTAAAAAAGTTTTATCCGATAGGAAATTCCGTATGTTCCTGAAATAATCAACATTGCTGTAACTAGAATTCTCACTATTCCAACTATGAATGTTTTTATCCATATCAGTTAAAATTGGGAGGTCTTCACTTACACCGGTATTTTCATCACTAGGACCAAAACTATCTAGTGATTTACTTAAACCACACCTGTATTCTAATTCTCTATTACTATTAAACAGCATTGAATTTAACCACCATTTTTTCTTCATGGAACTTTTTTCCTCTATTTACATGAAAATAGAATAGATGGATAGTCATTTCATGAAAAATCATAGAAATACTTTCTTTTTCATATTCTATGTCATTTAGTTAATATCAATAAAAAATTATATTTAATATAATTTTAAATAGAATAAGTATATAAATCCAATCACTAAGATTAATAATTGATAATAATAACGAGCGAGTGGGTCTTCAAAAAAAAATTCTTTTTTTTCTTGAAGACCCAGAGTCTTATTTCACTACATATGTAACTATATGTGCTGGAATTTTTTTTTTTGAAAAAAATCGAATATCAAATAATATATGAAATATTATGAAAATTAGAATATTTCATAAATTCGATTTTCAATGATTAGATTTTTTGAAATGAATAAAAAAATAAGGGGTAATCTTTATTCGGATATACAATTTATCTTCAAATAGGTATATATCATGAATAAATATCATCTGGGACGGAAGGATTCGAACCTCCGAATAACGGGACCAAAACCCGTTGCCTTACCGCTTGGCCACGCCCCATTTTTTTTCGTTTTATTACTCATTTCTTAATATTCATTATAGATATTATAGATATGAATATGAAGAAATTAAGAAATGGGTAATAAATATGAATTCAATATTTGAATTATTTATATTTCAATTCATATCCATTGTTAAAATCATTTTCTATTTGATTATTCTTATATATATTCTAGAATCTATTTCTTTAGAACTTTTTGATAAATCTATTTCTTTATAATTCTTTGATTTTTTCTTTCATTTTAATATTGAATTCTTAATCTAAAAGTATAATAAAGAAAAATTAGATTATAATTAATCATATATAATTAATCATATATATATAATTAATTAATCATATAATATATAATAATATACAATAAAAAAAATTCGAATTCAAAAAAAGCAAAAATACAATTCATTTTCTTAAAGAACAACATTTTTGTTATGCTTAATATCTTTAGCTTGGTCTGTATTTGTATTCACTCTGCCCTTTATTCAAGTGGTTTTTTCTTGGCGAAATTACCTGAAGCTTACGCTTTTTTGAATCCAATTGTAGATATTATGCCAGTCATACCCCTACTCTTTCTTCTCTTAGCTTTTGTTTGGCAAGCTGCTGTAAGTTTTCGATGAGATCTTTCATTTGAATAATGTCCTAAAAAAATTCAGAAATTATTCGAAAACAAAAATTCGAACATTTTAACATTTTCTAAGATCAGATAAGTCTTACAGTGTGAATCCTTGATTCCAATATTGAAATTTTTTGATAGACAAGAAAAATCCGGACCATCTCATCATTTCCGTTTTTTCCATTAAAAAATCAAAATCAAATCATTAGATTTGAGTTCACCACCAATACCTAGATGTCGATTGTGGATATGAAAGAAAATCTTTGGTAATAGTAATAAAAGGCTCGACTCTTACTACAAATCAATTTTCTAATTTTTTTCGATTTACTCGAAATCACTTAATTTCTTAGAAACTTAGTATCAAAGGAAACCTAAACCTAATGTGAAATAGAAGAGAAACTATTCTCTTTCTCTGTCGTTTTTTTTTATTATCTTGGAGATTTTGTAATGCTTACTCTAAAACTATTTGTTTACACGATAGTGATTTTCTTTGTTTCTCTTTTCATCTTCGGATTCCTATCTAACGATCCAGGACGTAATCCAGGACGTGAAGAATAAGAAAATCTTTTTTGTTTTATGTGTTTTCCTTCCTTGTGATGGATTTTGAAATATTTTTCGTTTTTCTATCTATTTTACATCTTTAACTAGTAAAAAAATGAAACAAACAAGGAAGGAAAACAAAAAAAAGAAGCTCCATAAGTTCAAAATAAAAAAATGCCAAATCATCAATCAACGGAAACGGAAAGAGAGGGATTCGAACCCTCGGTACAAAAATTCGTACAACGGATTAGCAATCCGACGCTTTAGTCCACTCAGCCATCTCTCCCCAATTCACAAAATAGAATGATTATGTTTATGTTACATCGCATAAACAAAAAGAACAAAAAGTAGGGCTTGAAAAAAGCCTTCTTTCTTTATATCTTATTTGAGATATTTGAGATAGATATCTTAATCTCTTTTTTTTGATTTGATTTCTATTCATTTTTTTTATATTAAAAATTATCTATTATATATTAAATTAATAATAATTTTTCTATTTTTTATTACTCCTTCTTTTGTTTTCGGGTAACGTATCTATCCAAAAAAGGAATGGAACTATGGATTTTTGCACAATGCATTTTTGTGTTATGAATTAAGTAATTTTGTCGAGATGTATCCCTCAAAATACCTTCAGCAAAAACAAAATCCAAAAATGAGATTCGCCCCCTTTTCTTAATTTCATTAGGGGGCCCCTTACGAAACATGTCAACACTTCAATTTTCATAAAATTATGCCCCTAATTTCATAAATTATGCCTATTTCATAATTATGACTGATTCCCTTGTTCGACAAAAGATCCTTTTATATACAATAATGGTATTGTAGCGGGTATAGTTTAGTGGTAA